CTTGCATAATATGGATTCCAGACATTCATGATCTGGATATGAATGAGTCGAAGGACTTATCCCTCGGTCTATTAGCGAACTATCTCTCCAGGGATTGTGAAAGATGTTCTACTAGAAATATTCTTGTTATTGCTTCGACTCATATTCCCCAAAAAGTAGATCCCGCTCTAATAGCCCCGGATAGATTCAATACATGTATTAAGATACGAAGGCTTCTTATTCCACAACAACGAAAGCGCTTTTTCACTCTTTCATATACTAAGGGATTTCACTTGGAAAAGAAAATGTTCCATACTAATCGATTCGGGTCCACAGCCATGGGTCCCAATGCACGAGATCTTGCAGCACTTGCCAATGAGGCCCTATCAATTAGTATTACACAGAAGAAATCAATTCTAGACACTAATACAATTAGATTAGCTCTTCATAGACAAACTTGGGATTTGCGAGCCCATGTAATACCGGTTCAGGATCACGGGATCCTTTTCTATCAGATAGGAAGGGCTGTTGCACAAAAAGTACTTCTAGGTAATTGCCTCATAGATCCTATATCTATCTATATAAAGAAGCAATTGTGTGACGAAGGGGATCCTTATTTGTACAAATGGTACTTCGAACTTGGAACGAGCATGAAGAAATTAACGATACTTCTTTATCTTTTGAGTTGTTCTGCCGGATCGGTCGCTCAAGACCTTTGGTCTCTACCCGGACCCGATGAAAAAAATAGGATCGCTTCTTATCGGTTCGTTGAGAATGATTCTGATCTAGTTCATGGCCTAGTAGAAATAGAAGGCGCTCTGATGGTATACTCGCGGACAGAAAGAGATTACAGTCAGTTTGATAATGATCGAGTGACATTCCTTCTTCGGCCCGAACCAAGGAATCCCTTATATATGATACAAAATGGATCTCGTTCTATCGTTGATCAGAGATTTCTCTATCAAAAATACGAATCGGAGGTTGAAGAAGGGGAAATAGAGGAGGATTTCTTCGATCACATAGATTGGGCTCCTAGAATATGGCGCCCTTGGGGCTTTCTATTTGATTGTATCGAAAGGCCCGATGATTTGGGATTTCCCTATTGGGCCGGGCGGGGGCTCATTGATGATGAGGAGGATGCGCTTCAAGAGAAGGATGAGCTTCAAGAGAAGGATGAGCTTCAAGAGAAGGATTCGGAGTTCTTGCAGAGTGGAACCATGCAGTACCAGGCACGAGCTAGATCTTCCAAAGAACAAGGCTTTTTTCGAATAAGCCGATTCATTTGGGACCCCCCGGATCCACTCTTTTTCCTATTCCAAGATGAGCCCTCTGTCTCTGTGTTTTTACATCGAGAATTCTTTGCAGATGAAGATGAAGAGATGTTAAAGGGGCTTATTGTTTTTATTTCCCAAGATCCTATTACATCTCTATCTCAAAGCTGGTTTATCAAGAATAGGAAAGAAAAGCACTTCGAATTCTTGATTCATCGCCAGAGATGGCTTAGAGCCAATAGTTCATTTGGATTTTCCCGTTCTAATACTCCATCTGAGAGTTATCAGTATTTATCAAATCTGTTCCTATCTAACGGAAGGCTATTGGATCAAATGGCAAAGACATTGTTGAGAAAAAGATGGCTTTTCCCGGATGAAATGAAAATTGGATTCATGTAACAGGAGAAGGGTTTCCCATTACTTAGCCGGAAAGATATGTGGTCATGAAATAGGGATTAAGTGGAACGGAATTGACTGGGCGGTAGAGTCGCGGAAACACCTCTTTCTTCCATGGACCTTAGCTCCATGGAAGAATATGCTACTGCTGAAACATGGAAGAATTGAAATCTTAGATCAAAACACTATGTATGGATGGTATGAACTGCCTAAACAAGAATTCTTGAACAGCGAACAACCAGAGCTATTACTCACTACATCAAAAAATTTCCATTAATGAAAGATGTAAATCCATTGGAAAATCAAAAATACGCATGTCGGATGAAATGGTTTTTGCTATCTGCTCCAATAACGAATCATTGGTTTAACTGAATAACTAAATAAAATAGATAGACCTTTCTCTTCGTCTCAGGTCGATGGATCTTCCCGATTGGAAGATCCCCTATATGGATAATAGACATTCCAGTTGACCGAGCCTAATTCTAATTGTTTTTGTTTCGAAGCAAAGATATCCACGAGGCGGTTCGCCCTATTCAGATATTCCCGACCGAGAAGTACTGGATTCTCTTTCGGATAGGTCCTGAAAGGAGAAGGAAAGCTGGAATGCCACCAGGCGTCTATTATTGAATTCACCCGACCCGATAGTACCCATTTTGGGAACGTCCAGTGCCAAAGTCACTGAATGGGTAGTCGCCAATCCCTAAAACGGACTATGTAATGCACTTTATCTGCTGGGTTACGGGGGGCATTTTACCAGAGGTTTAGATTGTATCAATCCACCCTTGTGTGATTCCTGTTGAAGCATATACTCGGGGGTGGGTGCAGGGCGGACGGACGATTTCAAAGCGGATTCC